GATCTCCTAGTCTGGATAGGCTTGAAAAAAGAACCATATTATGCGATGATGAGAATAAAAAAAAATGCTTGCCAAAAGCATATGATCCTCTTTTCAACGGACCTTATCGAGGAACAAGAAAAAAATTATATTCACGTGCAATTATGAATCATTTAATCACTTATACAAATACAGAAGATTTTGTAGAAATTTTTTGGATAAATAAGATTCATGATCTACTTTTTAATGATTCCTTAGAACTTTACCGTCAATCATTTTTTAAAAATACGGAAAAGTCCTTAATCTCAATTGATGAATTATCTTCTGAGTGCGGACACAGTTTTCATTTGGAAAAATGTCCTTTATTGACAGAAGAAAAAAAAATTGATTCAGAAAGTCAAGCAAAATCTTTGAAATTTGTATTCGATGTAATTACAACGGATACAAAAGATCAAAAAACAAAGAAAAAGAAGGATATTGGAATTGGAATTATAATAGAAGAAGTCAGTAAAAAGGTGTCTAGATGGTCATACAAATTAACCCATGATTTGGTGGAAGAAGAGGAAGAAGAAAATGAAGAAGAATTGGAAGAAGAAGATCATGAGATTCATTCAAGAAGAGCCAAACGTGTGGTAATTTATAACGATAATGATCAGAATACCAATTCCATTTCTAGTACTAAAAATGCTAGTAACAATGATAAAAATGATAATCAAATGGAAGAGGAAGAGGTAGCTCTGATACGTTACTCCCAACAATCTGATTTTCGTCGCAGTCTAATCAAGGGATCCATGCGCGCTCAAAGACGTAAAACAGTTACTTGGGACCTCTTTCAAGTAAATGTACATTCCCCACTTTTTTTGGACCGTATAGACAAAACATCTTTTTTTTATTCTTTTGATATCAATGAAATGAAGAATCTCATTTTTAGGAATTGGATGGGGAGAGAACGAGAATCTGAATTTCAAATTTTGGATTCCCATTTAGAAAATGAAGAGACAAAAGAGGAAAAAGAGAAAAAAGAGCGGATAGAAATATCAGAAGCTTGGGATACCTTTGTATTTACTCAAGCAATAAGAGGTTTAATGTTAGTAACCCAATCTTTTATTAGAAAATACATTATATTGCCTTCATTTATAATAGCTAAAAATATTTTCCGTATGTTATTATTCCAATTCCCCGAGTGGTACGAGGATTTGAAGGAATGGAATAGAGAAATGCATATTAAATGTACCTATAATGGTGTTCAATTATCAGAAACAGAATTTCCCCAAGATTGGTTAACAGATGGTATTCAGATAAAGATTCTATATCCTTTCTGCCTAAAACCTTGGCGAAAATCTAAGGTACGATCTCATCATAGAGATCGAAGAGATCCAATGAAAAAAAAAGAAAAAAAAAAAAATTTTTGTTTTTTAACAGTCTGGGGAATGGAAGCGGAACTTCCGTTTGGTTCTCCCCGAAAACGACCTTCTTTTTTTGAACCTATTTATAAAGAACTCGAAAAAAAAAATCGAAGGGTAAAAAATAAATTTTTCCAAGTTTTAAATTTTTTAAAGGAAAGAATAAAATCCTTTCTCAAAGTTAGAAAAGAAAAAAAAAAAGGGGTCATCAAAATAGTTCTAGTTATCAAACTCATAATTAAAAAACTGGAAAAAGTAAATAAAATTTTTTTATTTGAGTTGAGAAAAGAAAAAGTATATGAAATGAACGAAAACGAAAAAGATTTAAAAAAAAATAATAAGATTCTTCGCGAATCATCCGTTCTAATTCGACCGAAAAATTTTTTAAATTATTCACTAATAGAAAGAAGAATGAAAGATCTTTCTTATAAGACAATCAAAATCAGGAATCAAATAGAACGAAACGAAAAAGAAAAAAAAGATCTAGTTATAATTTATAATAATAAAAGGTCGGAATCACAGAAACATATTTTTCAAATCTTAAAAAGGAAAAATATCCGATTAATGCGTAAATCACACTACTTTCTAAAATCATTCATTGAAAAAATATACATAGATATTTTGCTATGTACCATTACCATTCCTAAGATCAATGCACAACTTTTATTTGAATCAACAAAAAAGATCTTTAATAAAAATAAATACATTTACAACAATAAAAGAAATCGAAATAAAGAACAAGAAGGAATTGATGAAACAAATAAAAATACAATGAATTTTAATTTGGTTTTGACTATAAAAAAGTTGTTTTCGAATACTGATAATACTGAGAATAGGAATCCAAATTCCAATTGGAACTTATCTTCCCTATCTCAAGCATATGTATTTTACAAATTATCACAAACCCAATTACTTAATAAGTATCACTTGAGACCTGTATTTCAATATCAAGGGAACTATCCTTTTTTTAAGGAGAAATTAAAAGACTATTGTATGAATTGGAATTGTATGATACACGGAATATTTGATTCCAAATCAAGACATAAGAAAATAAAAATGGATATGTATGTAATGAACGAATGGAAAAACTGGTTAAAAGGTTATTATCAATACGATCTATCTAAAAAAAAATGGTCTCGATTAGTACCTAAAGAATGGCGAAATAGAATCAATCAACGCTGTATGATTCAAAACCAAAACAAGGACCAATTGGATTTATATAAAAAATACGAATTCATTCATTCCATGAAAAAAAATGACTATGCAGCGGATTCTTTTATGAGTCAAAAAGAAAAATGGAAAAAACATTACAGATATGATCTTTTATCATATAAATACATAAGTCCTCCTAATTCATATATTTCTGGATCAACATTAGAATTTGAAATAAACGGGGACCGAGAAATTCCATATCATTTCAATCCATCGAAACCCGAATCATTTTATGTATTGGTAAGTATACCTAGTAATAATTATATAGAAAAAGGATATATTATTGATAAGAATAAAAATTTGGATAGAAAATATTTTAATTGTAGAATTCTTCATTTTTGTTTTAATTTAAAAAAAAATATTGATATTGAGATCTGTACCAATGCACATATTGGCATGAAGATTCAGAAAAATACTAAAACTGAAATTAATAATTTTAAAAAATTTGAAAAAAAAGATATTTTTTCTACTACGATTCATCAAGAGCAAGAGATCAAACCATGCAATCAAAAAATAAACTTTTTTGATTGCATGGGAATGAATCAAGAGGGGTTCTCTGATACCGCATCAAATCATAATACTATATCCAAATCCAATCTAGAACCTTGGTTCTTCCCAGAATTTGTGCTACTTTTTGATGTATATAAGATTCAACCTTGGATCATTCCAATCAAATCACTCTTTTTTAATTTTAATAAATTTAATTTAAAAAAAAATGAAAAAATAAATATAAATCCAAATAAAAATACTCATAGATCATCTAATAAAAAAAAAGATCTTGAATTAGGAAATTACAAGCAGTACAAGCAGGAAGAACAGGAACAACAGGGTCAAGAAAATCTTGTATCGAATTTACGAAAACAAAAGAATAAAAAAGCTGTTGAAGAAGATTATGCAAGATTAGAAATAGAAATGAAAAAAGGTATAAAAAAAAAACAATATCAATATAAATATGAGAGCAAAAAACAAATGGAACTAGATTCCTTTTTGAAAAAATATTTACTTTTTCAATTAAGATGGGCTGATCCCTTGAATCAAACAATAATGAACAATATCAGGGTATATTGTCTCCTACTTAGACTGATAAATCCAAAGGAAATTGCCATATCCTCGATTCAAAGAGGTGAAATAAATCTAGACCAAATGCTAATTCAAAGAGACCTAGTTCTTACAGAATTGATAAGAAAGGGAATATTGATTATTGAACCAATTCGTCTATCTATAAGAAGCGATGGAAAATCTATTGTATATCAAACTATGGATATTTCATTGGTCGATAAGAAGAAGCACCAAACAAATGGAAAATACAAAAAAAAAAGACATATTGATAAAGGGGGGGTTGAAAAATCCATTCAACAACACAGCCAGTTATTTTTGAATGAAGACAAAAATCATTATGATTTTCTTGTTCCTGAAAATATTCTATCTCCTAGACGTCGGAGAGAATTTAGAATTCTAATTTGTTTCAATTCGGGTAATTGTAATGTTTTGGATAGAAATCCAAGATTTTTCAATGAAAACAAAATAATAAACTGTGGACAATTTTTTAATCAGGACAAGCATATTAACACCGATGCAAAAAATTTCATAAAATTTAAATTGTTTCTTTGGCCCAATTATCGATTAGAAGATTTAGCTTGTATGAATCGCTATTGGTTTGATACCAATAACAGCAGTCGTTTCAGTATGTCAAGAATACATATGTATTCACAATTCAGAACAATTCAGAATGAATTCAAATTAAAAAATTTATAGTAGATTTCCTACATATCGTGTGACATATTCGGTAGATGAAAGCCGAAATATATAGACTGTATAACATTCTAATACATGATGCTGATTTCATAGTGTATCAATTTTCACTAGTAGTAACAGAATCCTTTTAAGTAATTTTAAGTAAAAAGAAATCGTTCTATATTCGTGAATGTATATGTTTATATATTTTTTTTATTTATATTTTATATTTATTTTATATTTTTATATTTATCAGACCTTTTTATCCAAATCCAATTTTCAATTGGATTTGGATAAAATATACAAAACAAATAAAATACAAATAAACATAAACTACAAATAAACATAAACACATAAAATAAACAAAAAACAAACAAATTAGTAATTAGTATATGAATATATGAAATTATGAAATCCAATTTCTATTTATACTAGATGAAAATAACTACTAACTGGCATAATAAATCTTATTATTTTTCCTGATCGGTAAAATTAACAGAAAAGAAAAAAAAAAAAAAGAAATTTAAATTTATTTTATGTTCAAAAATTCATTCATCTCAGTTATTTCACAAGAAGAAAAAGAAGAAAATAGTGGGTCTGTTGAATTTCAAGTATTCCATTTCACCAGTAAGATACGGAGACTTACTTCACATTTAGAATTGCACAAAAGAGATTTTTTATCGCAAAGGGGTCTACGAATAATTCTGGGAAAACGTCAACGATTATTGACTTATTTGTCAAATAAAAATAAAGTGCGTTATAAGAAATTAGTGGATCAGTTAGATATTCGGGAACCAAAAACTCGTTAATTTAATTTCAATTTATTATTTGAGTTTCTTATTATTTTCTTATTAGCCTTGTTATTTTAATTTTATTTTTAAATTATTTTTTTATTAGTTCAGTTATTAGTATTAGGTTTGTAATTTTAAGAAACCTCATTTTTCATTTTTATAAATTCATGAAATAATGAATTAAGGAAAAAAAATATGACTGTACCGGCTACAAAAAAAAATTTCATAATAGTCAATATGGGTCCTCACCACCCATCAATGCATGGTGTTCTTCGGCTGATCATTACTCTGGATGGTGAAGATGTTATTGACTGTGAACCTATATTGGGCTATTTACACAGAGGGATGGAAAAAATAGCAGAGAACCGAACAATTATACAATATTTGCCTTATGTAACACGTTGGGATTATTTAGCTACTATGTTCACAGAAGCAATAACAGTAAATGCACCAGAACGATTGGAAAGTGTTCAAGTACCTAAAAGGGCCAGTTATATCAGAGTAATTATGCTGGAGCTGAGCCGTATAGCCTCCCATTTGTTATGGCTTGGACCTTTTATGGCCGATATCGGTGCACAGACTCCCTTTTTCTATATTTTCAGAGAGAGGGAATTGATATATGATCTATTCGAAGCCGCCACAGGTATGCGGATGATGCATAATTTTTTCCGCATCGGGGGAGTGGCTGCGGATTTACCTTATGGCTGGATAGATAAATGTTTGGATTTTTGTGATTATTCTTTAACAGAAGTTGTTGAGTATCAAAAACTCATTACTCGAAATCCCATTTTTTTGGAACGAGTTGAAGGAGTGGGCATTATTGGTGGGGAGGAGACAATAAATTGGGGTTTATCAGGACCAATGTTACGAGCTTCTGGAATCCAATGGGATCTTCGGAAAGTTGATCTTTATGAGTGTTACAATAAATTTGATTGGGAAGTCAAATGGCAAAAAGAAGGCGATTCATTAGCTCGTTATTTAGTACGAATCGGTGAAATGCAAGAATCAATAAAAATTATTCAACAGGCTCTAGAAGGAATTCCAGGGGGACCTTATGAGAATTTAGAAAACCGCCGCTTTCATAGGGCAAAGAATTCCGAATGGAATAATTTTGAATATAGATTTATTACTAAAAAAATTTCACCCAATTTTGAATTGTTAAAACAAGAACTTTATGTAAGGGTAGAGGCCCCAAAAGGAGAATTAGGAATTTTTTTAATAGGGGATAGTAGTGTTTTCCCCTGGAGATGGAAAATTCGTCCCCCTGGTTTCATCAATTTGCAAATTCTTCCTCAGCTAGTTAAAAGAATGAAATTGGCTGATATCATGACGATACTAGGTAGTATAGATATCATTATGGGAGAAGTTGATCGTTGAAATGATAATTGATACGACAGAAGTACAAACTATTAATTCTTTTTCTAGATTAGAATCCTTAAAAGAAGTCTATGGACTCATATGGATTTTTGTCCCCATTTTCATCCTTGTCTTAGGAATCATAATGGGGGTATTAGTAATTGTGTGGTTAGAAAGAAAAATATCCGCAGCAATACAACAACGTATTGGACCTGAATATGCCGGCCCATTAGGAATTCTTCAAGCTTTAGCGGATGGGACAAAACTTTTTTTGAAGGAGGACATTCTTCCATCTAGAGGGAATATTCGTTTGTTTAGTGTCGGACCTTCTATAGCGGTCATATCAATTCTACTAAGTTATTTAGTAATTCCTTTTGGATATCACCTTGTTTTAGCTGATCTCAGTATAGGTGTTTTTTTATGGATTGCCATTTCAAGTATTGTACCCATTGGTCTTCTTATGTCAGGATATGTATCAAATAATAAGTATTCCTTTTCAGGCGGTCTACGAGCAGCAGCTCAATCCATTAGTTATGAAATACCATTAACTCTATGTGTGTTAGCAATATCTCTACGTGCGATTCGTTGGAACATGAACTCTTTTTATCTCTTTTAATTATTTAATTAAAATGAATTGAAATCTCAATTCAATCAATATAATATAAATATAATTCAATAATAATAATAAATAAAATTATTATTGAATTATTTATAATTTATATTCTAATTTCTTAGAATTTTCTAATTTATAAATTATAATTTATAAAGATTTATAAAGTAATTAAAGTAATTAAAGATAAAAAAAATTGAATGTCTTGAATAAATATCTTCATTTTTTTATTCAACATTTAAGTTCGATAAGTTAAACCAGATAGTTATATGAGTGAAACAAAACTGCTCCTCAATTTGCAGTAAAACAAGAGAAAATCTCATTCCCTAGGTACAAGAAGGAAATTGAAGTAAACATAAGTTGTTTACCCCAAGATTGAGATTATTTGATTAGTCGTCATATCTTGAAGCGGATGTAAAAGATCAACTGTATGGAGTTTTTACTACTGTCTTGTATGTATTACTATACTGGGGATCAATCAAAAAGAAGTGGGCGGTTAGGAACACCAAAGTACGCAAAGGATGAGTAATGTAAATATAAGGTATTAAAAAAAAAGGGATTTTTTGCATAAAACGAATCATAATAAGGGCTTGAAGTTGGTAGAAATGATCAAGCAGTACTTCCCCAGGATTCCGATCTAGAGTATGCTACTAATCACTGTCGCTGATTAAAGAAATGACTATCAAGAACGAATTAATCCTTTATTTTATTTATTTATTTATTATTTAATTTATTTTTATAAATTTATTTTTATAAACTTTTTAAAAAAGTTTTGAGAAAGAAGAACAGGAAAAAAAAGAAATAGGATGCAATACAATATCCAATACAATATCAATATTCAATATATAGAAATAGAAATATAGAATAAAAAATAAGAAAATGGGAATAATAAGAAAATATTGCTTTCTTAATACATATGCATATGGGAATTATGAATTATGATAATAATTCATTAACTATTAACTAATGTAACTAATGCCCAATTCTTTATATTTATGAATTATGAATATAACGAGTATTTGATTGAAGGATTAAGTTATTGCTGAGCAAATAGAAATTTTCATTATAAGGGATGAGATCAATTCGGAAGTGCTTTTTCTTATTCTAGCAGACAGAATTTTATTGGTCGAATTGAGGACTCTCCAACCCCCAATGTATCTTTACATTCTATTTACATATGGTCCAAGGATAGCAATAATATCCAAGGATAGCGAAAATACTGAACTAGTCCTTACCTTACATTTTTTGTGGCCATAGAGGAGCCGTATGAAGCTTAGGTTTCACGTACGGTTTTGGAATAGCGATGGGAGCAGTGATGTTATCATCGACTATAATTATCTAACAGTTCAAGTACAGTTGATATAATTGAGGCACAGTCAAAATATGGTTTTTGGGGATGGAATCTGTGGCGTCAACCCATAGGGTTTCTAGTTTTTCTAATGTCTTCTCTAGCAGAATGTGAAAGATTACCCTTTGATTTACCAGAAGCGGAGGAGGAATTAGTAGCAGGTTATCAAACCGAATATTCAGGTATCAAATACGGCTTATTTTATCTTGCTTCTTACCTAAATCTATTAGTTTCTTCATTGTTTGTAACAATTCTTTACTTAGGTGGGTGGAATTTTTCTATTCCGTACATATCTATTACTGAACTTTTTGGAATAAAAAAAATGTTTAGAGTCCTCGTAATGGCAATTGGTATCTTTATTACATTAGCTAAAGCTTATTTGTTTCTGTTCATTCCTATCACAACAAGATGGACTTTACCTAGGATGAGAATGGATCAGTTATTAAATCTTGGATGGAAATTTCTTTTACCTATTTCTTTAGGTAATCTATTATTGACAACTTCTTCTCAACTTGTTTCACTATAATTAATTATAAACTAAAATAAATAAATAAGAGAAAACGATAATGATATTCTATATTCATAATTCATAACTTCTCTCAACCAAGAGAAAGAAACATAAATCTTAAATTTTATTCGTGGATATCTATAATATGTTTCCTATGGTTACTGGGTTCATGAATTATGGCAAACAAACAATACGAGCTACAAGGTACATTGGACAAAGTTTCATAATTACCTTATCCCATATAAATCGTTTACCTGTAACTATTCAATATCCTTATCAAAAATCAATCACATCAGAGCGTTTTCGTGGTCGAATCCACTTTGAATTTGATAAATGTATTGCTTGTGAAGTATGTGTTCGCGTATGCCCCATAAACCTTCCCGTTGTTGATTGGAAATTTGAAAAAGATATTAAGAAAAAACAATTGCTTCATTATAGTATTGATTTTGGGGTCTGTATATTTTGTGGTAACTGTGTTGAGTATTGTCCAACAAACTGTTTATCAATGACTGAAGAATATGAACTTTCTACTTATGATCGTCACGAATTGAATTATAATCAAATTTCTTTGGGTCGGTTACCAATGTCAATAATTGGAGATTACACAATTCAAACAGTTACAGTTATGGATTCAAAAAAAAAAATTAAAAAATAAGAACCCCCTGGTTCAAGAACGATTACCAATTAATAAGATTTGGTTTGGAATTTTGATCTTGTTTTGGTCAAGCTTTTTGCTATTTTTTTGATAAGGAGATAAAGTAGGATTAGACAAATAACTTTATTTTATCTATATGATATTCTATGATATTGATATTCATTTTTCTGATTAAATTAGGAAGGTATCATATAAAAATTAAATTAGGAAGGTATCATATAAAAAAAGTAGTTCCTTTACTGGCCCCCTTAGTAAGGTCATGAAATATTTCGACTTATTTATTTATCTTTTTTCTTTTATAATGGATTTACCTGGACCAATACATGATCTTCTTGTAGTATTTCTGGGATCAGTTCTTATATTAGGAGGTCTGGGAGTAGTGTTACTTACCAATCCAATTAATTCTGCCTTTTCATTGGGGTTGGTTCTTGTTTGTATATCCTTATTCTATATTTCGTCGAATTCCTATTTTGTAGCTGCCGCACAGTTCCTTATTTATGTAGGAGCCATAAATGTATTAATCATATTTGCTGTGATGTTCATGAACGGCTCAGAATATTCCAATGATTCCTATCTGTGGACCGTTGGAGATGGGATCACTTCAGTGGTTTGTATAAGTATTTTTTTTTCATTAATGACTACTATCCCAGATACGTCATGGTACGGAATTTTTCGAACTACAAGATCAAATCAGATTATAGAACAGGACTTAATAAGTAACGTTCAACAAATTGGGATTCATTTATCCACCGATTTTTATCTTCCTTTTGAACTCATTTCTATAATTCTTTTAGTTTCCTTGATAGGAGCAATTACTATGGCTCGTCAATAATCTAATCAACTAATAAGAAATAAGAACTTCCTTTTTTATTTTTCTAATTAAAGAATAAAAAAAAAGATTTAAGGGTTTTCTATTTTATTTCAATCTACTGTGAATATCTTCTTTTGTTCTGTAATTCTTTTTTATATTCTAGTCAACTTAATTTAATTTATTTAATTTTTGTTCATATTGAAACGAATCGAGATTGATGAGGAATTCGTCAATGATGTTGGAGCATGTACTTTTTCTGAGTGTTTATTTATTTTCTATCGGTATCTATGGACTGATCACAAGCCGAAGCATGGTTAGAGCACTCATGTGTCTTGAGCTCATACTCAATTCGGTGAATATGAATCTCGTAACATTTTCCGATATATTTGATAGTCGGCAATTAAAAGGAGAAATTTTCTCCATTTTTGTTATAGCCATTGCGGCTGCTGAAGCAGCTATTGGGCTGGCTATTGTTTCGTCGATCCATCGTAATAGAAAATCAACTCGTATCAATCAATCGAATTTGCTGAATAATTAATCATAATTCCTATATTTTAACATACAAATAAAAACATAAGACTTCTATAATTCTAGAATTAGAATAGGAAATAAAATTAAGATAATAATATAATATAATTGGAATCCAATCTTCTTCTTATTTTTTTTTATTTCATTTTTTCATTTAAATTAAAATATTTAAATTATTTTTAATTTTTTAATAATTAAAAATTATTTAATAATATTGAATAATATAATATTTAATAATATAAATAATATAATATAATATATAATAATTTAATAAGAAATAATATATTAATAATTTCTTAATAATTTAATCTTTAATAATATATTTAATAATCTAATTCTAATTTAATAATATAATCATAATTATATAATAAATAATAATAATAATAATAAATAAATAAAAATAAATAATAATAATAAAAAAGAATAAATAAGAAAATTAATTCTATATTATATATATTATATATAATTCTATATATAATAATAAATAAATAATAAATAAATAAATATAAAATAAATTCTAAAATTTTTAAATAAAAAATTAATTATGAATTAATTAATTAATATTAAATTTAAAAATATTAAAAAAATATTAAATTTAAATATTAATATTATATATTATAATATAATTCTAATATAATATTAATATAATATATAATATATTTTAAATATATATTAAAATTAGAAATAATATGAATATATAATATAATATATTTTAAATATATATTAAAATTAGAATATATAATATTCTATAATATATATATATAATATAAAAATATATATATATATAAAATATTAGAATATATAATATTTAATATAAATATAATAATATTATTATAATATATAAGAAATATATTATTATTAGAAATATATAATAAATATAATAATAATATATTTCTTATATTTCTGATATAGAGATATAGATTTATGATTTAGAGCTACTAACCCATTCTATCACTAACCTATTCTATCTAATACGAATCCGATTCCGATATAGATATATATAAGAATATTATTATATCCTTAAATTCTACTTAGTATTTCTATATACTACTATAATCTATAAAATCTATAATTTATTATTTCTATATACTACTATAATCTATAATAATCTAATATCTAATCTATATTCTAATATCTAATCTATATATAAATATACTATATAAATACTATTATAATAGTAACTATATACTATAAATATACTATAAATACTATAATATATAAATACTATAATATATAAATATTACATAAAAATATAAAATATAAATTATAATAATAATATAATTATAAATTATAATAATATGTAGTATAAAGTATAATATGTAGAAGTAGAATATGTATATAATATGTATATAATATAATGTATATAATATAGATATAGATATATAGATAGTTTTCTAGTATTAGAATTAGAATTATAGTATTAAGTATTAGAATATTCTTATTTTATTTTTTCTATTTGATAGAATTCACATTTTTTATATGACTATATCAATAGGATTACTTAGAATTACTAGAATTCTAGTAAATTAGAATTCTCTAAATTCCATATTAAATATTCAATTAAAATTTGGATCTATATATCTATCATCTATATATCTATCTATATATCTAATCTATCTATATATATATATATATATATATATTATATATTCTAATATTATATTATATATTATATTATATGATTATATGAAATTATATGATTATATGAATGAAAATATATAAATGAAAATATATATATGATATATATATGAAAATGAAAATATAAAAATTTAATAAATTAATAAAATAAACATGAATAGAATTCGTATGTACAACTCATATTTCATGGTTATTCAAACGTAAATCAAAGGATCTTGGCCCTTTATCATAAACAGATTAAAAAATCTATTGATTCTTAAAATTTTAATAAATCATTGATTCGTCTGGTATCTACAATATAAAATATATGATTTCTATCATTTTATAATTCATTTTATAATTTTACCAGATAGAAAATTTTTTGTGTTCAAAACTGAAATTTATAGACTCAATGTCACATTCAGTCAAAATTTATGATACATGTATAGGGTGTACCCAATGTGTACGAGCTTGTCCCACTGATGTATTGGAAATGATACCTTGGGACGGATGTAAAGCTAAACAAATTGCTTCCGCGCCAAGAACCGAGGATTGTGTAGGTTGTAAGAGATGTGAATCCGCTTGCCCAACGGATTTTTTGAGTGTCCGTGTTTATTTATGGCATGAAACAACTCGCAGCATGGGTCTTTCTTATTGATATGTGACAAAAAACTCCACTTGAATCATTTGATTCCTCTTTACCGACAAAAGCCCGTACTCGAGAAAAGAAAATCCATTATTCTTCTCCCGAGCACGGGGGTTTTATGGTCAAAATTTATCTTGTCTTTATAACGAGTTATTTTCCTTGGTTAACAATACTTCTTGTTTTTCCTATATTTGCGGGTTCTTCAATTGCCCTTTTCCCTCATAAGGGAAATAAGTTGTATAGGTGGTATACTATATGTATATGTATACTGGAGCTCCTTCTAATGACCTATGTATTTTGTTATCATTTCCAATTGGACGATCCCTTAACCCAATTGAAGGAAGATTATAAATGGATAAATCTTTTTGATTTTCACTGTAGACTGGGAATCGATGGACTTTCCATAGGACCCATTTTATTGACAGGATTTATCACTACTTTAGCTACTTTAGCGGCTTGGCCAGTTACTAGAAATCCGCGATTTTTCTATTTCTTGATGTTAGCAATGTATAGTGGCCAAATAGGATCATTTTCTTCTCGAGACCTTTTACTTTTTTTCATCATGTGGGAATTAGAATTAATTCCTGTTTACTTACTTTTATCCATGTGGGGAGGAAAGAAACGTCTCTACTCGGCTACAAAGTTTATTTTGTGCACTGCGGGAGGTTCCATTTTTCTCTTAATAGGAGTTCTAGGTATGGGTTTATATGGTTCCAATGAACCAACATTAGATTTAGAAAAATTAGCTAATCAATCATATCCTGCAGCATTGGAAATAATATTCTATTTTGGTTTTCTTATAGCTTATGCTGTCAAATCGCCGATGATACCCCTACATACATGGTTACCAGATACCCACGGGGAAGCACATTACAGTACATGTATGCTTCTAGCTGGAATCTTATTAAAGATGGGAGCATATGGATTGATTCGGATCAATATGGAATTATTAGCTCACGCTCATTCTAGATTCTCTCCCTGGTTGGTGATAGTAGGAATAATACAAATCATTTATGCAGCTTCAACCTCTCTCGGTCAACGCAATTTTAAAAAGCGTATTGCCTATTCTTCCGTATCTCACATGGGTTTAATAATTATAGGAATTGGTTCTATAACTGGGATGGGACTCAATGGAGCCATTTTACAAATACTCTCTCATGGATTGATTGGTGCTGCACTTTTTTTCTTGGCAGGAACGAGTTGTGATAGAATACGTTTTGTTTATCTCGACGAGATGGGGGGGATATCTATCCCAACGGCAAAAATCTTTACCATGTTTAGTAGTTTCTCGATGGCTTCTCTTGCATTGCCAGGAATGAGTGGTTTTGTTGCAGAATTCTTAGTCTTTTTTGGAATAATTACCAGCCCAAAATATCTTTTCATGCCAAAAATTTTAATTACTTTTGTAATAGCAATTGGAATGATATTAACTCCTATTTTTTTATTATCTATGTTACGTCAGGTTTTCTATGGATACAAGCTATTCAATATCCCAAACTATAAATTTTTTGATTCTGGACCACGAGAACTATTTATTTCGATCTGTATCTTTCTACCTGTAATAGGAATTGGGATTTATCCTGATTTCGTTCTTCCGTTATCGGTTGACAAGGTACAAGTTATATTATCTAATTATTTTATTTTTATGTATACTAATATATTTTATAGCTTATAATATAAAATATAAATTATAATTTATTATAAAGAAAGTCTTAGAATTCTTTTACTTTCATCTTTTCACGATTCTTCGTTGTACAATGAAAAAAATTAAGAGTAAATTAGAATTGTAATGAGATAGATCTAGAGTTTTTGAGAACCATTTGAATAATTACTCCATTCAAACGGTTTTCAAAAACTCGCACAAATCTTCATTGTCTATCAGACAATGTTTTTATGTGTTCTTCATGTAGTTTATTTTATGTTTATTTTATTCAATTAGATATAAATGGGAATGAACCATAACTATGGAACCCGATTCCTAATAGATTGATCCCAAAATAGCATATCCAAATTAGGATAAATCCTATAGAAGCCACAAATGCCGAATTCGTTCCTTGGTCTTGCAATTTTTTATTTGTTCTAGTATGTAAATAAATTGCAAATATGGTCCAAGTAATAAATGCCCAAGTTTCCTTAGGATCCCAATTCCAATAAGAACCCCATGCTTCATTAGCCCATACTGCTCCAGAAAGAATGCCTATGGTTAAAAAGGTAAACCCTAAACTAATGACACGATAACTCCAATAATCCAAACGCTGAATTAATTGATATTTGTAAAAATTTCTAAATGAGAGAAAAGAAGTCTTTTTAAATACACTTCTTTTTTCGTTCAAATATTCTATCTCACAAAAAAAAAATGACTTACTTAAGCTTAATAAATTAAAATTATTGTTTTTAAAATAAAAATCGATCTTTTTTCGAAATGTAATCACTATAAGAGCAACTGATAATAATGATCCGCATAAAAGAGCTGCATAGCTCAATAGCATCATACTGACATGCATCATTAACCACTGAGATTGTAGAGCAGGTACTAATATTGCGGATTGATGCATTTCAATTGAAAGACCTGATGTGGCAAAACCTTGGGTAAAAATGGCACTTGGTGCAGTTATTGCGCTTAAATCATTTTTATGATTCCCAAGATACGGAATCATATGAATAATGGAGAAACTCCACGAAAGGAAGATTAATGATTCATATAAATTACTTAAGGGAAAATGTCCTGAAGAAATCCAACGAATAACTAAAAACCCTGTTATAGAGAAAAAAGTAGCTATCATCCCCTTTTCTGACGAATTACGTAATCCTTCGATTTCGTAGACTAATAAGTTCATCAAATGAATCATAATCACAATTGATATGATCGAAAAGGAAATATGAGTTAATATATGTTCTAAGGTCACAAATATCATAAACATAAATAAAGGGTCCCTATTAAATTTTAAATTAAATAATAAATAATTGAAATCGGGGATTAAATATATTCTATTCTAATATTCTATTAGCTATTAGATTTCTATTAGATCTATTGTGTCTCTTTTTTTTTTTTTATATATATATTTTATATATATATATATAAAAAAAAATATAATTATAATATAATAATTATAATATAATAATAAATAATATTAAATATTTAAATATTAATTAAATTAAAATATTAATTAAATAATTAAATATAAATAAATATATAAATATAAATAATTAAATTAAAATAAATTAAATTCAAAATATAAATAAAATAAATATTAAATATAAATATATATAATAAATATATATAAATATATTAAATAAATATAAATATTAAATAAATAAATATAAATATTAAAATTATTTATTATTTAATTGAAATTTTCAATAATTCAATTAAATATAAAATTTAATTAAATATTAAATATTCAATATAAATTATTAAATATAAATAAATAAACAATAATGAAATTAAATTCTTTATTATGCCGCTTATGCCGCCACTCGGACTCGAACCGAGATGCTCTAGCACTGCTTCCTAAGAGCAGCGTGTCTACCAATTTCACCATGGCGGCTTACCTAAAAGAATAATAAGAAATCCATGTTGAATTGTCGAGATTCAATAATGTTCAATATTAATAATATTAATAATACTCAGTTAGTATCTTCGTAAGTTCAGTTTTTATAATAAATAATAAACTTTTACGTACTATAAACTATAATAGAAACCTAGCTTTCTAGCTTTTGTTTATCCAGAAAAGTCGTAACTCAATCGTTCCGTTCTCAGTCGACGTATAGAATTCCTAAATTTTTTAATTTTTTTCCACGCTTCTCACTTCATGAAAAAAGAATTTATTTTTCAATGAGGATAACTAGGATTCTCTATGTATCACTTCATTCTCTATGTATCACTTCATTCTCTATGTATCACTTCATTACGAAATAAAAAGTAAATCTTTTTCTTTCTAATGATTTCGACACCCAACATCTTAGTATCTTACTATAATGAAATATTCAGATTTTTCGTTGTCTTATCCTAATTGTGCTTTTATATTTCGAAAAGCACAATTCATAGGAAAGAAAAAACCATCTCACGAATTCAATATAACAATATCAATAATATAAAATAATAACAATATAATATCAATAATATAAAATATAAAGATTCAATATAAATATTGAATATGTTAATATGATAATGATAGTAATGATAGATATATATAAATATATAATATAGATATAGAATAGATATAGAAGATAGATATAGAATAAGAATATAATTATAATATAATAATATTAATATTATAATTATAAATTAATATTATAAAAAAAAAAAAAAAAAAATACAATACCAATACACAATACATTAACAATACATTTAGTAAATGTCAATCATTTGTCTTCCAGTGTCTTCCAATTTTAAAAATTAAAAATTGGAAGTTCTTTGAGACATGTCAATTAAGATTTTTCCAAGACTTTTTTTTGTCGCACAAAAAAACTTTTTGACTGTCCGGTGGAAACAGATTTAGCTAAAGAAAAAGCTTTTACTGCCGCTAAAGAGCCTTTTTTTTTCCAAATATTTCTACGAATATGCTTTTTTGACATAGAAGTACGTTTTTTTGGAACTGCCATTCAAAAGTAGGTGACTCATTTTTATCGTTGTATGTGAAAGACATATATTGTTCAAAATGGATTACTCTTTATTAGTCATTATCTATACTTAATTCCATCAATAATATAAGAGCATAACATAACTTTATTTCAGAACATACAAATAGAATTAAAGAATAAAAGAAAAATAAATTCAATACAATAAAAAATAAATAAAAAACGAATCAAAATTAAATTCAATACCAATACAATATCAATATTCAATAAATCAAAAATAAATATTCAATATTGAAATATTAATAACAATAAAATAAAAAAGAAAAAAATAAATAATAAAAAAAATTCTAAAAAGATTCCATTTTTTTAATTTTAAATTCTAATAGATAAATGAAATTTTCTTTTCTATCTTCATTCTTATATTTGTATAATGTAATAATTACATACGTATTATTCTCGTATATTGTTTTTGATTGTATTATAAAAAAAGGAATATAATATAATATAATATATACAAAAAGAATATACAAAAAGTAATGTAATATGAATATAATATGTAATCAAAGTAATGTAATTGTAATATAAAATACAAGATACAATACAATAATTACAAGAATATATACAACAATATAAAACAATATACATATATATCATATATATATACATATTATACATATATAATATTATACATATATAATATTACAATATTCCAATTACATTATTACATTAATTACAAATTAAAATTTACAATTACAAAATAAAATTTACAATTACAATATAAAAATAAAAGAAAGATATAAATAAAATATAAATTAAATTTAAATATTATTAAATATTAATTAAATATTAAAATATTAATTTATAAATTAAAAAAATTTAAATATTATATATTATAAATAAATCTAAATATTAAATAAAATTAAAATATAAATATTTTTAAATATATATAAATATATATATTAAATATATTAAATATTAAATATAATTAGAATATTAATTATATAAATTCTATAATATATAATAAAAAATATAATTCTAAATTAGAATATTTATAATATTCTAATTATATATAATTAGAATATATAATATAAATATAATATATATAATAATATAATAATAAAATATATAAATATAATAAAATAAAATATAAAATATATTAAAAAAAAATATAAAATATATTTATATATAATATAAAAATATAATAAATATAAAATATAATATTAATATATTAATATTAATATATATTAATATATAATATAATATTAATATATAATATAATCTAAATAATCGAAATAATCTAAATTATAAATATAATAATATAAAAATAATATATAATATAAAATTCAATTAGAATATAATAATTAGAATATAATATAAATATAAGAAAATAAAATAGAATTCTAAATTAGAATTAGAATATTAATAATTAATATAATATTAATTTAATATATAATATTAATATGTTTATAATTTTTATAATTTATAATTAATAATATTCTAATTTAGAATTAATAATATGTCTATATGTTTATATTAGAATTATAATTATATATAATATATAATTATATATAATTCTAATTAAAAATGTTAATAATATATAATTATATATTATTATAATTAAAAATGTTAATAATACGTCTAATTATGTATTTATGTATAATTGTATAATTATTTTATAATTAATATTAATTTAATATTAATTGTATAATTAATATAATTAATAATATGTAAGATAAGTTAACTAAGTTCAAAGTTAATATAAATATAAAAGTTAATAAGATATATAAGTTATAAGATATCAGTATAAAATCTAAGAAAAAAAGTATAGATATAGATAATGAAATAAAATTAAAATAAAGATAAAATCTAAAAATAGTAAAGATATAAATAAATCTGTAACTGAACTATAATAAATCCAAAATCCATAAATTGAAATATAAAATAGGAAAATCTAATAAATAGAAAATGGAAAAAATATATAGAATCTCTATAAATTCTAGAATTTTACATAATTAGAATGTAATGTGAAGGGAAAATAAAATTATTTAAAATAAAAAAATAAAATATCATATGATGTCATATTATGTATCTTCAGAAATATCTTTCTTTTTCTAGAGTTTAAAGTTAATTAATACCTAAGTAATAAACTTGACTAATTATTTGAATTTGATCATATAATTTGACCAACCAAATTCCAACTCTTATTTCAAATACAAATATTTGATCTTTTTCATATATCTTCATATATCTTTTTTTATAATATAATTATTATTGTTTTGTTCTTTTCGAATTCTAAAGAAATAAGAATTGGTGAATCGGAAACAATTATAAGAAAAAAGAACAATTTGTTTTCTTATGGAATATACATATAAATATGCATGGATAATACCCCTTTTTCCGCTCCCAGTTACTATGTCAATAGGATTTGGACTTCTACTTATTCCGACAGCAACAAAGGATATTCGTCGTATGTGGGCTTTCGCAAGTGTTTTACTGCTAAGTATAGCTATGTGGTTTTCGTTCAATCTGTCTATTCAGCAAATAAATAGTAGTTTTACCTATCAATATCTATGGTCTTGGACCATCAATAATGATTTTTTATTAGAGTTCGGACACTTGATCGATCCACTTACTTCTATTATGTCAATACTAATTACTACTGTTGGAATCATGGTTTTTATTTATAGTGACAATTATATGTCTCACGACCAAGGATATTTGAGATTTTTTGCTTATATGAGTTTTTCCAATGCTTCAATGTTGGGATTAGTTACTAGTTCCAATTTGATACAAATTTATATTTTTTGGGAACTAGTGGGAATGTGTTCCTATTTATTGATAGGCTTTTGGTTCACACGACCCGTTGCAGCAAGTGCTTGTCAAAAAGCTTTTGTAACTAATCGTATAGGGGATTTTGGTTTATTATTAGGAACCCTAGGATTTTATTGGATAACAGGTAGTTTTGAATTTCGGGATTTGTTCCAAATAGTGAATACCTTGATCCACAATAATGGGGTCAATTCTTTATTTGCTACTTTATGTGCCTTTTTATTATTTGTCGGTGCAGTTGCTAAATCCGCACAATTCCCCCTTCACATATGGTTACCTGATGCCATGGAAGGACCCACTCCTATTTCGGCTCTTATACACGCTGCTACTATGGTAGCAGCAGGAATTTTTCTTGTAGCTCGGCTTCTTCCTCTTTTCATAGTTATACCTTACATAATGAATCTCATTTCTTTAGTAGGTATAATAACAGTACTTTTAGGAGCTACTTTGGCTCTTGCACAAAGAGACATTAAAAGAAGTTTAGCTTATTCTACAATGTCTCAATTGGGTTATATTATGTTAGCTCTAGGTATAGGTTCTTATCGAGCTGCTTTATTCCATTTGATCACCCATGCCTATTCTAAAGCTTTATTGTTTTTGGGATCCGGATCTATTATTCATTCAATGGAACCCATTGTTGGATATTCACCAGATAAAAGTCAGAATATGGTTCTTATGGGAGGTTTAACAAGATATGTTCCAATTACAAAAACAACTTTTTTTTTAGGCACACTTTCTCTTTGTGGTATTCCGCCTCTTGCTTGTTTTTGGTCCAAAGATGAAATTATTCACGATAGCTGGTTGTACTCACCAATTTTCGCACTAATAGCTTGGTTCACAGCGGGATTAACCGCATTTTATATGTTTCGAATGTACTTACTTACCTTTGATGGGTATTTGCGCATTCATTTTCAAGATTATAGTAGTCTTAGTAGTACAAAAAATAAATCGTTTTATTCAATATCCTTATGGGGAAAGGGGACACTGAAGGAAGTCAATAGGAATTTCTTTTTTTCAAAAACAAATACAAATAATAATAATAAGGTTTATTTTTTTTCAAAAAATATATCTAAAATTGACAAAAATGTAAGAACTAAGATACGAGACTTTAGTACTTATTTTAAAAATAGATATACTTATATATATCCTCACGAATCAAGCAATACTATGCTATTTCCTCTACTTGTATTAGTACTATTTACTTTGTTCATTGGATCAATAGGAATTTCTTTTAATGGAGGAGTGGATCTATTATCGAAATGGTTAACTCCATCGACAACCCCTTTTCATCCAAATTCAAATTCTTATGAGGATTGGTATGAATTTTTGTCAAATGCTTTTTTTTCTGTAAGTATAGCTCTTTTCGGACTATTGATAGCATCCATTTTTTATGGATCTATTTATTTTAAAAATTTGGGCTTAATTAATCTTTTTGTAAAAAGAGGCCCTAAAAGGATTCTTTTGGACAAAATAAAAGGTGTGATATACAATTGGTCATATAATCGTGGTTATATAGATATTTTTTATACTAGGATTTTCACCATGAGTATAAGAAGATTAGCCGAACTAACTCAGTTTTTTGATAAATATATAATTGATGGAATTCTAAATGGGATTGGTGTTGCAAGTTTCCTTATGGGGGAAGGGATAAAATATATGGGAGGTGGACGAATCTCATCTTATCTATTCTTGTATTTTTCTTATGTGTCAATCTTTTTATTTTTTTTTATTCTCATCATCGCATAATATGGTTCTTTTTTCAAGCCTATCCAGACTAGGAGATCCCTCTTTTTTTTCTATAATTTGGATTCGATTTCTCAATTCATTATTCAAATTGAACTTTTTTTTTTCATTGGTATAAATCCAAGAATTATAAAAATTTTCGTCATATA